GGTTCCGAAGGATGAATTGAGACGGTATCTTGTAAATACGTAATTATCTTGAATATATCAACAATTTCTTTCTTTTCCGCTCGCCTGGAAGGGACAAAAGAAACATCTTGTTTTTTCTTCAACAATTTATGATCTCTAGTGGACCTCTCAGTAGGATTCGAACCCAGATGAAGTTCTGACCATCTGTCAGAGAAAAAAGAACGAATTGATCTTGTAGGATTCCCAAGAAATTCTTCGATTTCTTCCGGAAGCAGATGATTATTCATCCGCTTCTCAGGTTCCGTGAATAGCCAGGACATGGAGGAAGATCCAAAAAGGCATTTCGGGAATCGATCTGATTCTATCTCTGTTCGTTCCGTTTGAAGAAAGGAAGGATCCCAAAGAATCGATCTCTCTTTTAGTTGCTGAATCTCTGTTTGATCGATCAATGTGTGATATTCTGAATTCTCATTTCTAACGGAATCGAAATGATCTCTGGATTGATCAGAAGAAGATCCTTTCCATTGGCTAGAATCCGTTACTTGAACGAAAATAGATCTTGTGGAATCATATTGAATATTTGACAATACATTCCGTACCTTGCTAAAAAACCGATCCTTGTTTACCAACCACACATTGTCTAACCAAATCCAATTCTCTCTCGAGACGTTCCTCAAAAAATCCGATTCGTGCTGATTCTTCCCCCAACTAACGAAGAGATCTTGGCGGAATTGCCACATATGAAATTGAGCACAATTTTGCAAAGAAATACCCCACTTGTTTCTCGAGAAGAGATGGGAAACATGCTCAATATCATTGGATTGCATAGTTGCCCCAGCTCCTTGTTGTTTGAAGAAACTCTCCCCCTGAATTGGTCTTTTTTCACGAAAAGCAGACATGAGATAACAAATCAAGTCTTTCCCTAAGATTTCGAATAGCTGTCCCGAATTCAAGTTGATTATGTTTCGTTTCTTCCTCGGAGAAAGACGATCAAACAATTCCCAATCATGGTCCTTGCGGATCGGATCATCCGTATAGGATAAAAAAAGAAACTCCAGATATTTGCTATCTTTCTCTTTGAATGAGATCTCAATTCCAGCTACGGTTTCATTAGATATCTGACAACTAGAATCCCTCTTTTTTCCGATCCGGTTCCTCCACCACCGCGAACCCCGGTTAGATTCAGGCATGATACGCTTTTTCTTTCTTGGGAGAACCCAAGTACTCTCTTGCGGATCCATGAAACAACTCTCAGAAATCTTTTTCCTTTTTGGAAGATACAGGAGCGAAACAATCAACCTATTTCTATTGGAAGACCAAAAAGATTCTTCCAATGTCTCCTTTCTGGGTCCAATGGAATTCATAGGTATAGGAAGAAGCCCCATCAAATAGAGATTTTTTCTTTCAACCATCTTTCGATTGTTAATACGAGATATAAGGACCACTACTACAAGCAGTACTACACCTTTGATCGTGAAATATCGATTGCTTGTTGCACCCTGTGAATCACGTGAAAGTAGGATACTCCAAATTCGGGGGTCAAAGAGTTTCATAAAACGTTCTTGGTGGAAAAAAATGTGAGTGAAAGATCCCACTGAATCGAATTTGATCCATGAATCTAAGAAATAGTGAGAATTCTTGATCTCTCTCAATTCGAATATCCAGGATTTGAATTGATGTCGTTTCATTGATTCCTCCTAAAGATTTCATTTCAATTGGAATTTGGTTATTCACGATGTACGATGATCCCTGTTAAGCATCCATGGCTGAATGGTTAAAGCGCCCAACTCATAATTGGCAAATTCGTAGGTTCAATTCCTGCTGGATGCACGCCAATGGGAACATTCAATAAGTCTATTGGAATTGGCTCTGTATCAATGGAATCTCATCATCCATACATAGCGAATTGGTATGGTATATTCATACCATAACATATGAACAGTAAGAACTATAATTCTTATCGATACTGGAACTCATAGGGAAGAAAATGGATTTATGGATGGAATCAAATATGCAGTATTTACAGAAAAAAGTATTCGGTTATTGGGGAACAATCAATATACTTCTAATGTCGAATCAGGATCAACTAGGACAGAAATAAAGCATTGGGTCGAACTCTTCTTTGGTGTCAAGGTAATAGCTATGAATAGTCATCGACTCCCGGGAAAGGGTAGAAGGATGGGACATACAATGCATTACAGACGTATGATCATTACGCTTCAACCGGGTTATTCTATCCCACCTCTTATAGAGAAAAGAACTTAAAGCAAAAGACTTAATAACACGGCAATACATTTATACAAAACTTCTACCCCGAGCACACGCAATGGAGCCGTAGACAGTCAAGTGAAATCCAATCCACGAAATAATTTGATCTATGGACAGCATCGTTGTGGTAAAGGTCGTAATGCCAGAGGGATCATTACCGCAGGGCATAGAGGGGGAGGTCATAAGCGTCTATACCGTAAAATCGACTTTCGACGGAATGAAAAAGAGATATCTGGTAGAATCGTAACCATAGAATATGACCCTAATCGAAATGCATACATTTGTCTCATACACTATGGGGATGGTGAGAAGAGATATATTTTACATCCCAGAGGGGCTATAATTGGAGATACCATTGTTTCTGGTACAGAAGTTCCTATATCAATGGGAAATGCCCTACCTTTGAGTGCGGTTTGAACTATTGATTTACGTAATTGGAAGTAACCAATTAGGTTTACGACGAAACCTAGGAATCGATCACTGATCCAATCGGAGTACCTCTACGGGATAGACCTCAACAGAAAACTGTTGAGTAACGGCAGCAAGTGATTGAGTTCAGTAGTTCCTCATAGAAAATTATTGACTCTAGAGATATGGTAATATGGAGAAGACAAAATTGTTTGAAGCGCGCACAGAACCGGAAGCGCCCCTTGTTTCAAAGAGAGGAGGACGGGTTATTCACATTTAATTTGATGGTCAGAGGCGAATTGAAAGCTAAGCAGTGGTAATTAGAAAGACCCCCGGGGAAAAATAGAGATGTCTCCTACGTTACCCGTAATATGTGGAAGTATCGACGTAATTTCATAGAGTCATCCGGTCTGAATGCTACATGAAGAACATAAGCCAGATGACGGAACGGGGAGACCTAGGATGTAGAAGATCATAACATGAGTGATTCGGCAGATTTGGATTCCTATATATCCACTCATGTGGTACTTCATCATACGATTCATATAAGATCCATCTGTCTAGATATCATCATATCCATCTGTCTAGATATCATCATATACATCTAGAAAGCCGTATGCTTTGGAAGAAGCTTGTACGGTTTGGGAAGGGGTTTTGATTGAGAAAAAAGAAGAATCTACTTCAACCGATATGCCCTTAGGCACGGCCATACATAACATAGAAATCACACTTGGAAAGGGTGGACAATTAGCTAGAGCAGCAGGCGCTGTAGCGAAACTGATTGCAAAAGAGGGTAAATCGGCCACATTAAGATTACCATCTGGGGAGGTCCGTTTGATATCCAAAAACTGCTTAGCAACAGTCGGACAAGTGGGTAATGTTGGGGTGAACCAAAAAAGTTTGGGTAGAGCCGGATCTAAGTGTTGGCTAGGTAAGCGTCCTGTAGTAAGAGGAGTAGTTATGAACCCTGTAGACCATCCCCATGGGGGCGGTGAAGGGAGAGCCCCAATTGGTAGAAAAAAACCCACAACCCCTTGGGGTTATCCTGCGCTTGGAAGAAGAAGTAGGAAAAGGAACAAATATAGTGATAGTTTTATTCTTCGTCGCCGTAAATAGAAACATTGAAAATTGAATCTTTGGAATTGGAAATAATGTGATGGGCGAACGACGGGAATTGAACCCGCGCATGGTGGATTCACAATCCACTGCCTTGATCCACTTGGCTACATCCGCCCCTTCCCTTATCTAGCTAAAGGATTTTCTCTTTTTTCCATTCATCATTATACTTCAGATTAAGATCGAGATATTGGACATAGAATGCCAATTTAAAAAATGGAAAAAAAGGAGTAATCAGCCGTGACACGTTCACTAAAAAAAAATCCTTTTGTAGCTAATCATTTAGCGGGAAGAATTGAAAAACTCAACAGGAGGGAGGAGAAAGAAATCATAGTGACTTGGTCTCGGGCATCTACCATTATACCCACAATGATTGGCCATACAATCGCTATTCATAATGGAAAGGAACATTTACCTATTTATATCACAGATCGTATGGTCGGTCACAAATTGGGAGAATTCGCACCTACTCTAACTTTCGTGAGACACGCGAGAAACGATAATAAATCTCGTCGTTAGTCGTTCTACTAAGTATTCATGTGAAAAGCCTTATCTTAATAGTATTTATAAAGTAGTATTTAGACTTAAGAGTCTTTATCTTATAGTAAGAGTATAGGTATATTTCTTTTTCTAGTATACTAATATACTCACTTTTCTGACTTATCTTATACTATGCTTCACCTAGGCACTTATCATTCATTGGCGGGGGAGAACTTTTATGATAAAGAACGAAAATTCGGATAGAGAAGCAAAAG